CGGGGCAGCTCATGATGTTCATATCGATCTATTATGCGCCTCTGCATCTAGCATTGGGTAGACCTCATACAATAACTGTCCTAGTTCTACCGTATCTTTTGTTTCATTTCTTCTGGAACAATCACAAAAACTTTTTTTATTATGGATCTACTACCAGAAATTCAATGCGTAATCTCAGCATTCAATGTGTATTCCTGAATAATCTAATTTTTCAATTATTCAACCATTTCATTTTACCAAGTTCAACGTTAGCCAGATTAGTCAACATTTATATGTTTCGATGCAACAACAAGATGTTATTTGTAACAAGTAGTTTTGTTGGTTGGTTAATTGGTCACATTTTATTCATGAAATGGGTTGGATTGGTATTATTCTGGATACGGCAAAATCATTCGATTCGATCTAATAAGTACCTTGTGTCAGAATTGAGAAATTCTATGGCTCGAATCTTTAGTATTCTCTTATTTATCACCTGTGTCTACTATTTAGGCAGAATGCCGTCGCCTATTGTCACTAAGAAACTGAAAGAAACCTCAGAAACGGAAGAAAGGGGAGAAAGAAAGGAAGAAAGCGATGTAGAAACAACTTACGAAACGAAGAAGACTAAACAGGAACAAGAGGGATCCACCGAACAAGACAAAGATAACCCAGTTTACGAAGATTCTTATCTTGATACCCATCAAGATAATTGGGTATTGGGAAAACTTAAAGAAGAGAAAAATGAAAAAATTAATAAAAAGATTAATACATAAGATAAATATAAGAATAAATAAGACGATATCCGTCCACCCCCCATGTATTTGATCCCCTCTCCTATAAAGAAACTAGCAACACCGACCCCGTTCGTAATTCCATCAATTATATGTCTATCAAAAAACTGAATTAGTTCAGCTAATCCTCTTACACCCACAGTAAAAATCTTAGTATAAAAAATATCTATGTAACCACGATTATATGACCAATTGTATATACCATTTTTTACTTGGTCCAAGAGAATTCTCTTGGGGCTCTTCTTCACAAATGAATTGACTAAGCCCAAATTCTGTAGAGATGAATAAACAGATCCATATAAAATGGATGCTACAAATAATCCAAAAAGAGCTATACTTACCGAAAAAACTGCATTTTTCAAAAACTCATACCAATCCGAAGAATCCTTCGAATTTGGATGGAAAAAATCCGCGGACGGAGTTAACCATTTCGACAATAGATCAAAATCTATTACTCCTCGGTCAAAATTAATTCCGATTGCTCCAATGAATAAAGTAAATAGTACCAATACAAGCAGGGGAAATAACATAGTATTGTCTGATTCGTGAGGATAGGTGTAAGTGTATTTATTTCTAAAGTAAGTACTAAAGTATCGTACTCTATTTCTTACATTATCATCAATTCGATATATATCTTTTGAAAAAAAAGATACCTTATTATTCATTGTTGATAAAAGTAAATTTCTATTGACTGCTTTTGGTACTTCTTTTCCCCATAAGGATATTGAATAGAAAGAAGTATTTTTAGTGCTACTGTAATTTTGAAAATGAATTCGCAAACGTCCATCAAAAGTAAGTAAATACATCCGAAACATATAAAATGCGGTTAATCCTGCTGTGAAGGAAGCTATTATTGCGAAAATTGGTGAATACAACCAACTATCATTAAGAATTTCGTCTTTGGACCAAAAACAAGCAAGAGGTGGAATACCACAAAGAGAGAGCGTACCTAATAAAAAAGTAATTCTTGTAATTGGAACATATTTTGTTAAACCCCCCATAAGAACCATATTTTGACTTTTATCTGGTGAATATCCAACAATGGGTTCCATTGAATGAATAATGGATCCGGATCCCAAAAACAATAAAGCTTTCGAATAGGCATGGGTGATCAAATGGAATAAAGCGGCTCGATAAGAACCTATACCCAGAGCTAACATAATATAACCCAATTGAGACATTGTAGAATAAGCTAAACTTCTTTTAATGTCTCTTTGAGCAAGAGCCAAAGTGGCTCCAAATAGTACTGTTATTACGCCTATTAAAGAAATGAGATTCATTATATAAGGTATAACTGTGAAAAGAGGAAGAAGCCGAGCTACAAGAAAAATTCCCGCTGCTACCATAGTAGCAGCATGTATAAGAGCCGAAATGGGAGTAGGTCCTTCCATAGCATCAGGTAACCATATGTGAAGAGGGAATTGTGCGGATTTAGCAACTGCACCGACAAATAAAAAAGAAATACACAGAGTAGCAAATAAAGAATCCACTCCATTATTACGAACTAAGTTATTAACTATTCCGAACAAATCCCGAAATTCTAAACTACCAGTTATCCAATAAAGTCCTAAAATTCCTAATAATAAACCAAAATCCCCTATACGATTGGTTACAAAAGCTTTTTGACAAGCACTTGCCGCAATTGGACGTGTGAACCAAAAACCTATTAATAAATACGAACACATTCCTACAAGTTCCCAAAAAATATAAATTTGTATCAAATTGGAACTAGTAACTAATCCCAACATAGAAGTATTGAAAAAACTCATATAAGCAAAAAATCTCAAATATCCTTGATCGTGAGACATATAATTGTCACTATAAATAAGAACCATGATTCCAACAGTAGTAATTAATATTGACATAATAGAAGTAAGTGGATCGATCAAGTGTCCGAACTCTAAAGAAAAATCATTATTGACAGTCCAAGACCATAGATATTGATAGATAAAATTTCCATTTATTTGCTGAATAGACAGATTGGCCGAAAACACCATAGCTATACTTAGCATCAAAACACTTGGAAAAGCCCACATACGACGAATATTTTTTGTTGCTGTCGGAATAAGCAGAAGTCCAAATCCTATTAACATAGAAACTGGAAATGGAAGAAAAGGTATTATCCATGCATATTTATATGTATGTTCCATAAAAAACAAATTTTCATTTTTTTTTTATAATTGTTTCCGATTCACCAATTCTTATCGCTTTCGAAAGGAACAATAAAAAAATCAACAAAAAAAGATATGAAAAACCTCAAATATTTTGATTTTTCATTATTTTCACTTTTTTCAGATATTGAAAATATTCAAAAAGTTCTAATTCGTTGGTCAAATGATATGACCAAATAGCTAGCTAAGAGTAATTACTTAGTTATTAACTTTATTAACATTAACTAAAAAAAGATATTTATTAAAATGGGTAATATGAGATTTTGAATCATTCTACAACAACTATACTACCATTCTATTCTGGCAATATGTAACCATATCATATACTATAGTATAGTAAGTAAAGTAAAAACAATTATACCAAAACAGTATAATATAGATTATAGTATGCATTAATAAATCAACAAAAAAAAAAAAAGACCTAATTATTCTAGTGAATTTTTTTGTAGTAATTATCTAACTCATTGCGGAACTGATTGATTGGATTCCAATCCAATAAGAAAGTATCAGAAATCTTATAATACTCCCTACTTCGTGTAGAACTGAATTTTTAAAAAACTAATGAGTTCCCCTTCTTAGGTAATGGAATGTCTTGTTTAACATATTAACTACTAGTTGTAGTTAAAGTTTGAACTTAAATTATAGACACGGCACTATGAGCTTATTCAATTAGAACTAATAGTCATAAAAATTCCTTTTCTAATTTTCCCTTCTTTTCCTCTATTTTTTCCTTAGTGTGTTATACTTGACATGCATGTATATATTCATATATAAATAATACATTTGTATTGTATGTTAAGAAAAAACGATTATCGACGGAATTAAGTATAGAAAATGACTAAAAAGAACAATCCATTTTGAGCAATACATGTCTTTCACATACAACAATAAAAATGAGTAACTTTTTTTTTTGAATGGCAGTTCCAAAAAAACGTACTTCTATATCAAAAAAACGTATTCGTAGAAATATTTGGAAGAAAAAGGGATATTTAGCTGCCATAAAAGCTTTTTCTTTAGCAAAGTCAGTTTCTACCGGAGATTCTAAAAGTTTTTTTGTGCGACAAACAAGTAAGAAAATCTTGGAATAATCAGAATTTCCATGGCTCAAAGAACTCCCAATTTTGGAATAGGAATAATTCCCATTAACTAATGTATTGAACTCCTCAAGATTAGTTAGAACTAGCTACTATAATATGTAGAATACGAATTTATCTGTCTGCTGGTTCTAAGCATTATTATTATTTTCATTTTCTTTTCCCAATAGAAAAATCTTTCTTTTTTCTATTGGGAAAAGAAAATGAAATTGTGATGGATATAAAAACTCTTTTGTTTTAGTATATGCCTAACTCAAGACCTAATTGGTTTGATATTATCATAAATTAGAAATTATGTACACAACAAAGAACAAAGAGTATTATTAATAGTTAATTAATACTTAATGATACTAAGAAAGTATCGAAATTGTTAGAAAAATTCCTTTAATTTAGTAATTAAAATGTGATACATATGAAATCCTATTTATTTCATTTTGTTAAGTGAGAAAATCAATCTCTTTGACGATTTGTTTTTCATTTATCTGATTTCACGAATTCAAAATAAATAAAGAAAAAATAGAAGAAGGGGGCAATTCTTATCTTAGTCTCTATCTCGATGGAAAACAAAACTTTCAAGTTCCAATTGTTCCGGGAGAACTTAGTATATATATAGTGCGTAAAAGTTGACTGTTAAAACTGAACCTACAATGACACTAACCAAGAATTATTGAAAATGAATTGAGTTTAAAGGAGCTCTTATTCATCCGTTCTAATGTTTACTAAACTATATTGAATCCTTGAATCTAGATCTAGACGATTCAACATGAATTGACTATTATTATTTCAAGCAAGCCGCTATGGTGAAATTGGTAGACACGCTGCTCTTAGGAAGCAGTGCTAGAGCATCTCGGTTCGAGTCCGAGTGGCGGCATACTCAAAAAGAGATAGAATGAATCCTATAATGTATTTAATTCCCGATTTCAATTCAGTAATGGGACCTTTTTTATGTATGATATTTGCGACTTTAGAACATATATTAACTCATCTTTCTTTTTCGATCATTTCAATTGTGATTATGATTCATTTGATAACCCTATTAGTCCACGAAATCATAGGGTTACGTGATTCATCGGAAAAGGGAATGATCGCTACTTTTTTATCTATAACAGGATTATTAGTTACTCGTTGGATTTCTTCGAGACATTTTCCATTAAGTAATTTATACGAGTCATTAATCTTCCTTTCGTGGAGTTTTTCCATTATTCATATGATTTCCAAGATATGGAATCATAAAAATGATTTAAGTGCAATAACCGCGCCAAGTGCCATTTTTACCCAAGGTTTCGCCACATCGGGTCTTTCAAGTGAAATGCATCAATCGGCAATATTAGTACCTGCCCTACAATCTCAGTGGTTAATGATGCACGTAAGTATGATGTTATTGAGCTATGCAGCTCTTTTATGCGGGTCGTTATTTTCAGTCGCTTTTTTAGTCATTACATTTCAAAAAAACATCGATATTTTTTGTAAAAGCAAAAATTTGAAAATTCAGTCATTTTTCTTTGGCAAGATCGAATACTTGAACGAAAAAAGAAGTGTTTTTAAACACACTTCTTTTCTTTCATTTCGAAATTATTACAAATATCAATTAACTCAGCGTTTGGATTATTGGAGTTATCGTGTCATTAGTTTAGGGTTTACCTTTTTAACCATAGGTATTCTTTCTGGAGCAGTATGGGCTAATGAGGCATGGGGATCTTATTGGAATTGGGACCCCAAGGAAACTTGGGCATTTATTACTTGGACCATATTCGCGATTTATTCACATACTAGAACAAATCAAAGTTTGCAAGGTACGAATTCGGCACTTGTAGCTTCTATAGGATTTCTTATAATTTGGATATGCTATTTCGGGATCAATCTATTAGGAATAGGTCTACATAGTTATGGTTCATTCACATTAATATCTAATTGAATAAATTCCATGAGGAATACATAAGAACATCGTCCCATATATAACGAAATTTTGTGCGAGTTTTTGAGAACCATTTGAATGATTTCTTGAGTCAAATGGTTCTCAAAAACTTGGGATACATCTTATTACAATTCTAATTCACTTTATTTTTTTGTGTTGTACAGCGAATGATTTCAAAAATCTTAAAATAAAATTCAAAATTATAAGACTTTGCTTTCTGTCTCATTAATGAAAACAAAACTATCTATAAAAATAATTAGATAGGATAGCTTGCACTTTGTCAACTGATAGCGAGAGAACGAAATCCGGATAAATACCAATTCCTATTACGGGTAAAAAGATACAGATTGAAACAAATAGTTCTCGTGGCCCAGAATCCAAAAAATTGGAGTTTGGAGCATTGAATAATTTGTATCCATAGAACATCTGACGTAACATAGATAATAAATAAATAGGAGTTAATATCATTCCAATTGCCATTACAAAGGTAATTAGAATTTTGGGCATTAAAAGATATTTTTGGCTGGTAATTATTCCAAAAAATACTACTGATTCCGCAACAAAACCACTCATTCCTGGCAATGCAAGAGAAGCCATCGAGAAACTACTAAACATGGTAAATATTTTTGGCATTGGGATGGATACCCCCCCCATTTCGTCTAGATAAACAAGACGTATTCTATCACAACTCGTTCCCACCAAGAAAAAAAGTGCAGCACCAATAAATCCATGAGAGAGTATTTGTAAAATGGCTCCGTTGAGTCCCATGTCGGTTATAGAACCAATTCCTATAATTGTGAAACCCATGTGAGATACGGAAGAATAGGCTATTCTCTTTTTAAAATTGCGTTGACCGAACGAGGTTGAAGCTGCATAAATTATTTGCATTGTCCCTACTATCACCAACCAGGGACAAAATATAGAATGGGCGTGCGGTAATAATTCCATATTGATCCGAATCAATCCATATGCTCCCATTTTTAATAAGATTCCAGCTAGAAGCATACATGTACTGTAATGTGCTTCTCCATGGGTATCTGGTAGCCATGTATGTAGGGGTATAATCGGTGATTTGACGGCATAAGCAATAAGAAAACCAAAATATAATATTATTTCTAATGTCACAGGATATGACTGATTAGCTAATCTTTCAAAATCCAATGTCGGTTCATTGGAACCATATAAACCCATACCTAGAACTCCTATTAAGAGAAAAATGGAACCCCCCACAGTGTACAAAATAAACTTTGTAGCCGAGTACAAACGTTTCTTTCCTCCCCACATGGATAAAAGTAAGTAAACAGGAATTAATTCTAACTCCCACATGATAAAAAAAAGTAAAAGGTCTCTAGAAGAAAATAATCCTATTTGACCACTGTACATTGCTAACATCAGGAAATAGAACAATCGCGAATTTCTAGTAACCGGCCAAGCTGCTAAAGTAGCTAAAGTAGTGATAAATCCGGTCAGTAAAATGGGTCCTATGGAAAGTCCATCGATTCCCAGTCTCCAGTGAAAATCAAAAATATTTATCCATTTAGAATCCTCCTCTAATTGAATTAACGGATCATCCAATTGGAAATGATAACAGAATACATAGGTTGTTAGAAGGAGTTCTGCCATACAAATACATAAAGTATACCACCTAAAGACTTTATTCCCCCTATGAGGGAGAAAGAAAATTGAAGAACCCGCGAATATCGGCAAAACTACAAGTATTGTTAACCAAGGGAAATAACTCGTGATAAAGACAAGATACGTTTTGGCCAAAAACCCGTGCTCGGAATAATATATTTTTTCGAGTACGGGCTTTTGTCGGTAAAAAGGAATCAAATGATTCAAGTGGAGTTTTTTATAACGTATCAATAAGATAGACCCATGCTGCGAGTTGTTTCATGCCATAAATAAACACGGACACTCAAAAAATCTGTTGGACAGGCGGATTCACATCTCTTACAACCTACACAGTCCTCGGTTCTTGGCGCGGAAGCAATTTGCTTAGCTTTACATCCGTCCCAAGGTATCATTTCCAATACATCTGTGGGGCAGGCTCGTACACATTGAGTACACCCTATACATGTATCATAAATTTTTACTGAATGCGACATTGGGTCTATAAATTCCAGTTTTGAACATAAAAAATTTCGATCTGGTAAAGTAAAATCAGTAGTAAATGAATTATATAATTGATATTGTAGACACCAGACGAATCGGTGGTTTATCAAAAAAATCTTAAGAATTAATATTTTTCTAAATCTGTTCATGAGAAAAGACCAAGAGACTTTGATTTACGTTTCAACAACCATGATCATACAAGTCACACGCGAGACTTCACATTGGCCAACGGATCGTCAATATTTCAATATCAATAGTAATATATTTCCACATTACTATACATATTACTATAAAAAAAAAAAATGAAATAATTTAAATAAAATTTTTTATATATTTTTTTATATATTTTTATATTTATATATTATAAAATTTATATAAAATTTATATATATTATATTATATATTATGTCTTTATTTATATGATAGTTATGACTAATTATTCAACAAATTAGATTGATTGATACGAGTTGATTTTCTGTTACGATAGATCGATGAAACAATAGCTAGCCCAATAGCTGCTTCCGCCGCCGCAATGGCTATAACAAAGATTGAGAAAATGTCTCCTTTTAATTGGCGACTATCAAATATATCAGAAAATGTTACGAGATTAATATTAACCGAATTTAGTATAAGCTCAAGACACATAAGTGCTCGAACCATATTTCGACTTGTGATCAATCCATAGATACCGATCAAAAATAAATAGACACTCAAAAAAAGTACATGTTCGAACATCATTGACTAACTCCTCATGAACCCCGATTCATTTCAATATGAACAACAATTCAACCGATTTGATTGACTAGAATCGAGCAATTACAGAAAAAAAGAAGTACTTACAGTAGATTAAACTAAAAACTTTCCCTTTTTCATTTGATTTTAAATTTCTAATAATTTTATTAATTCTAAGTATTTATTATTGACGAGCCATAGTAATTGCGCCTATCAAAGAAACTAAAAGAATTATAGAAATGAGTTCAAACGGAAGATAAAAATCTGTTGATAAATGAATTCCAATTTGTTGAACGTTACTTAGAAGGTCCTGCTCTATAATCTGGTTTGATCTTGTAGTCCAAATAATTCCGTACCATGACGTATCTGGGATAGTAGTAATTAATGAAAAAAGAATACTTGTACAAACCAGTGAAGTGACCCCATCTCCAACAGTCCAAAGATAGGAATCGTTGGAATATTCTGAACCACTCATGAACATAACAGCAAATATGATTAAGACATTTATGGCTCCCACATAAATAAGGAGCTGTGCGGCAGCTACAAAATAGGAGTTTGATGGAATATAGAATAAGGATATACAAACAAGAACCAATCCCAATGAAAAGGCAGAATAAATTGGATTGGTAAATAATACTACTCCTAGACCTCCTAATATAAGAAATGATCCCAGAAACACTACAAGTATATCGTGTATTGGTCCAGGTAAATCCATTATGTATAACAGATAAATAAGTCGAAATATTTCATGACCTTACTAAATAGTCCAGGAAAGAGAAGGGTGTTACCCTTATTTTTTTCTTGTATATGATGGGTTCCTAATTGAATTAAAGCTTAATATGGATTAACGTAGATATAGATAAAGTTATTGGCCAATAATACTCTTTTTTATCTGAAAGAAAAAAGAAAAGAATAGTTGGAATTTTATATTTAGAAATCATCACGAAAACATACATATTCTCGCTTTAAATCAAAGAGTAATTCTCAACAATCAATAGTTATTAGTTATTATTTGTTTTGTAGTTTCCGACCAACCAAAATAAAAGAGACTTGGCTCCTTTATCTCAAATATTTCAAAAGAAAATCTTAGTAATCGGTAATCGTTCTTGAATCAAGGGGTTTATCTTTTTCCATTTTGATTTGAGTCGAATTCATAACTGTTTGAATTGTGTAATCTCCAATTACTGACATTGGTAACCGACCCAAAGCAATTTGATTATAATTCAATTCGTGACGATCATAAGTGGAAAGTTCATATTCTTCAGTCATCGATAAACAGTTTGTTGGACAATACTCGACACAGTTACCACAAAATATACAGACCCCAAAATCAATACTATAATTAAGCAATTGTTTCTTTTTAATATCTTTTTCAAATCTCCAATCAACAACGGGTAGATCTATGGGACATACACGAACACATACTTCACAAGCAATACATTTATCAAATTCAAAGTGGATTCGACCACGGAAACGCTCTGATGTGATCGATTTTTCATAAGGATATTGAATAGTTACAGGTAAACGGTTTGTATGGGATAGGGTAATTATGAAACTTTGACCAATGTACCTTGCAGCTCGTATTGTTTGTTGGCCATAATTTATGAACCCGGTCACCATAGGGAACATATTGTGGATCTCCGTGAATAAATTGATGTTTCTTTCTCTTGTTTGAGATCGTTTATGAATCTGGAATATCGTTATCCTATTCTGTTATTTATAGTGAAACAAGTTGGGAAGAAGTTGTCAATAATAGATTACCCAAAGAAATAGGTAAAAGAAATTTCCATCCAAGATTTAATAGCTGGTCCATTCTCATCCTAGGTAAAGTCCATCTTGCTGTGATAGGAATGAACAGAAACAAATAAGCTTTAGCTAATGTAATAAATATACCAATTGTCATTCCAAAGACTCCAGCCATTTTATTTATTCCGAAAAGTTCAGGAATGGATATGTACGGAATAGAGAAATTCCACCCGCCTAAGTAAAGAACTGTTATAAATAATGAAGAAACTAATAAATTTAGGTAAGAAGCAAGGTAAAATAGAGCGTATTTGATACCTGAATATTCCGTTTGATAACCTGCTACTAATTCCTCCTCTGCTTCTGGTAAATCAAAGGGTAATCTCTCACATTCTGCTAGAGAAGAAATTAGAAAAACAATAAACCCTATAGGCTGACGCCAAAGATTCCACCCCCAAAAACCATATTTTGACTGTGCCTCAACTATATCAACTGTACTTGAACTATTAGATAATCATAGTCGATAATAACATCACTGTTCGCATCGCTATTTCAAAACCGTACATGAGACCTCAGCTTCATACGGCTCCTCTATGGTCACAAATAAATGTAAGGACTTGTTCGGTATTATCACTATCTTTAGATAGTAAATAGAATAAATATACATCGGGAGTCCAAAATTAGACCAATGAAATTCCGTCTGCTAGAATAAAAAAGGGTGCTTCCGAATTGATCTTATCCTTTAGAATTTCAATTTCTCTTTGTTCGGTAATAACTTAATCCTTCAATAAAATACTCGTTATATCAATAAATATGTTCTATCAATAACTATAACTATAAAGAAAAACTATAAAGTATAAAGAAAGAATTAGAAAGAATTGGGCATTAATTCTAAATTCATGATAAGAATTCCATATGTATGTATAGATATGGGTGGGGAAAAGAAATAATAAATAAAGATCTTTATTTATTATTTTTCATTTTTCTCATTCTATTTTTGCATTTCATTTCTTTTGTTCCTGTTCTTCTTTCTCAGAGGAGGGAGTACTCTGAAAAACAATACAATTACAATAAAGGATTAATTCGTTTTTGATAGTCATTTCTTTAATCAGTGAATAGGAGCATACTCTAGATCGGAATCATGGGGAAGTACTGCTTGGTCATTTCTACCAACTTAAAGTCCTCATTATGATTCGTTTTATCCACAGTTTTCCGCAAAAATACCCTTTTTTGATACCTTACGTTATCTCCATTACTAATCTTTTGTGTACCTTGGTGTTCCTAACTGTCCACCGATTTTTGATTGATCCCGGGTATGGTAATACATACAAGATAGTAGTGGAAACCCCATACAGTTGATCTTTTGTACCCGCTTCAAGATATGATAATGAGTCAAAGAATCTTAATCTTGGGGTAAACAGTTTACACTGCTTATGTTTATATTCTTGTACATAGGGAACGAGATTTTATCTTCTTACTGCAAATTTCTAAGCAGTTTGATTTTACTCATATAACTATCTAGCTTAACTCATCAACCCTAATGATGAATAAAAAATGAAAATATCCATTCAATATATTCAACCTCTTTACTTTATTTCTAGAGAGGAGGGAAAATAATCATGTTCCAACGAATCACACGTAGAGATATTGATAACACACAGAGAGTTAATGGTATTTCATAACTAATAGATTGAGCAGCAGCCCGTAGACCACCTGAAAAGGAATATTTATTATTCGATCCATATCCTGACATAAGAAGTCCAATAGGAGCAATACTTGAAATGGAGATCCATAAAAAAACACCTATACTGAGATCGGCCAAAACAAGGTGATATCCAAAGGGAATTACTAAATAACTTAGTAGAACTGATATGACCGCTATAGACGGTCCCACGCTGAACAAACGAATATCTCCTCTGGATGGGAGGAGGTCCTCTTTAAAAAGTAATTTTGTCCCGTCCGCTAGAGCTTGAAGAATTCCTAACGGGCCGGCATATTCAGGCCCAATACGTTGTTGTATTGCTGCGGATATTTCTCTTTCTAACCACACAATTACTAGTACCCCTATTGTGATTCCCAATAGAAGGGTGAAAATAAGAACAAAGATCCATATGAGTCCATAGACTTCTTTTAAGGATTCCGATCTAGAAAAAGAATTGATAGCTTGTACTTCTACTTCTGTTGTATCAATTATCATTTCAACGATCAACTTCTCCCATAATGATATCTATACTACCTAGTATCGTCATGATATCAGCCAATTTCATTCTTTTAACTAGTTGAGGGAGAATTTGCAAATTGATGAAACCGGGTGGACGAATTTTCCATCTCCAGGGGAAAACACTACTATCTCCTATCAAATAAATTCCTAATTCCCCTTTTGGGGCTTCTACTCTCACATAAAGTTCTTGTTTCGACAATTCAAAATTGGGTGAAAGTTTTTTAGTAATAAATCTATATTCAAAATTATTCCATTCGGGATTTTTTGCTCTATCAAAGCGTCGAACTTCTAAATTCTCATAGGGTCCTCCGGGAATTCCTTCTAGAGCCTGTTGAATAATTTTTATAGATTCCTTCATTTCACCGATTCGTACTAAATAACGAGCTAGTGAATCTCCTTCTTTTTGCCATTGGACTTCCCAATCGAATTTATTATAACACTCATAATGATCAACTTTACGAAGATCCCATTGGATTCCAGAAGCTCGTAGCATCGGTCCTGATAAACCCCAATTTATTGCTTCCTCTCCACCAATAATGCCCACTCCTTCAACTCGTTCCAAAAAAATAGGATTCCGCGTAATAAGTTTTTGATATTCAACAATTCCTGTTAAAGAATAATCGCAGAAATCCAAACATTTATCTATCCAACCATAAGGTAGATCGGCAGCAACTCCCCCAATACGGAAATAATTATGCATCATTCGCATACCTGTAGCGGCTTCGAATAGATCATATAACAATTCCCTTTCTCTGAAAATATAGAAAAAGGGAGTCTGTGCACCGATATCCGCCATAAAAGGTCCAAGCCATAACAAATGAGAAGCTATACGACTCAGTTCTAGCATAATTATTCTAATGTAAGTGGCTCTTTTAGGTACTTGAACACTTTCCAATCGTTCTGGTACATTTACTGTTATTGCTTCTGTGAACATAGTGGCTAAATAATCCCACCGTGTTACATAAGGCAAATATTGTATAATTGTTCGATTTTCCGCTATTTTTTCCATCCCTCTGTGTAAATAACCCAATACGGGTTCACAGTCAATAACATCTTCACCATCGAGAGTAACGATCAGTCTAAGAACACCATGCATTGATGGGTGGTGAGGACCCATATTAACTATCATGAGATCTTTTCTTGTAGCCGGTACAGTCATATCTTTTTTTCCTTAATTCATTATTCCATGAATTTATCAAAATGAGGTTCATCAAAATGAAAAATCTAATAACTACTATTAACTAATAACTAAAGAACAAAATTCAAACCAATCTTTAAATTAACGAGTTTTTGACTCCCGAATACCCAACTGACCAATCAATTTCTTATAACGTATTCTATTTTTCTTTGACAAATAATCTAGCAGCCGTTGACGTTTTCCCAGAATTTTTCGTAGACCTCTTTGCGACAAAAAATCTCTTTTATGTAATTCCAAATGTGAAGTAAGTCTCCGTATCTTATCGGTGAAACTGAATACTTGAAATTCAACAGATCCGCAGTTTTTTTCTTTTTCTTGTCGAATAGCTGAGATGAATGAATTTTTTACCATAAAAACAAGTTTTTCTATTTTTTTCGTGGATTTGACCGATCAGGAAAAATAATAATTTAATTATTATTATATCAGTTATTTCCAGTTATTTGAATCTAGATACACAAAAATTTTTGATTTCTTCATATACAATATATATTTTTTTTTTTATTTTATCCAAATCAAATTGCAAATTTGATTTGGATAGAAAGGGATGATACATTTATGCATTCAGGGAAGAGAATAATTTTTTTTTTTACCTAAAAAGAGGATTCTGTCGATTTCTTACTGGATCCAATGGATACGTAATTAAATCGGTATCATGTACCAGAATGTAACATAGCGTATGCATATATTTTTCGGCTTTTATTTACCAAATATCTTCCGCGTTAGATATATAGGAAATATACTATTAAGTGATTCTGAACCGTGGATACATATGTATTCTTGACATACTGAAACGACTGCCGTTATTGGTATCAAACCAGTAACGATTCATACAAGCTAAATCTTCTAATCGATAATTGGGCCAAATAAACAATTTGAATTTAATGAATTTTTTTGCATCTGTATTAAGATGCTTTTCCTCGTTCAAAAATTGTCCACAGTTTTTTATGTTGTTTTGATTGCAAAATATTGAATTTCTATTATCCACAACATTCCAATTCCGGGAATTGAAACAAATTAGAATTCTCAATTCTCTACGACATCGGGGGGATAGAATATTTTCAGGAACAAGGAAATCATAATGATTTTTGTTTCTATTCATAAGCGTATTGCTGTGTTGTGCAACGGATCCATCAAAATTCTTTTTATCAACATATCCATTTTTTATTATGCATTTTTCATTAATTTGGTGCTTATTCTTATCAACCAATGAAATACCTACAGTTTGATATATAATATATTTTCTATCTCTTTTCATAGATAGACGAATTGGTTCGATAATAAATATTCCCCTTTTTATCAATTCTGTAAGAGTTAGGTCTTTTTGAATCAACATTACATACGGATGCATTTCTCCTCTTTGAATTGAGGATATAGCAATTTCCTTTGGATCTATCAGTCTAAGTAGAAGACAATATACCTTGATATTATTGATCATTCTTTGACTCAAGGGGTCATCCCATCTTAATTGAAAAAGAAAATATTTTTTTAGGAATAAATTGAGTTCTGCTTCTTTTTTGCTCTTGGATTGTTTTTTCTTTCTACCCTTTTGAATGTCTGCTCCCGTGTAATCTTCTTTTACATCTTTCTTTTCTTTTTGTTTTTGTAGATCTGATACAAGATCTCCTTGACCTTGTTGTTCGTTTTTTTTTTGGTTGGAATTTTCTAATTCAAGATATACTTTTTTATTAGTTAATATAGGAAGATTTTTTTTTTTATTTACGTCGATCTTTTCACTTTGACTAATATTTTCACAGAAATTCAAAATTAGTAATTTGATTGGTATGATCCACGGTTTTATCTTATACGCATCAAAAAGTAGCACAAATTCTGGGAAAAACCAAGGTTCTATATTTGATATGGTACGATATAACTTTTCTTGATTCATTCCCATCCAATCAAAAAAGAATTTTTTTTGATTGGATGGGTTGATTTTATGATGAATCGTAAAAGAAAAAAGATCTTTTTTTTCAAATTTTTGAGAATTTTTAGTTTTAGCATTTTGATGAATCTTGGTGTCGATATGCGTATTGGTCCAGGTCTCAATATCGATATGATTTCTAATACAGAAATGGAGAATTCTCCAATCAAAAATTTTTCTATCCATATTTTTGTCTGTATCAATAATAGATCCTTTTTCTAAATAATAACTAATAGCTATACTTATCAATCCATAAAATGATTCGGGTTTCGGTGTATTGAAATTATATGGAATTTTTTTGTCCTCTACTTGTAATGCTGATCCATAAATATAAGAGTCCTTACTATCCACATAATTTAAATATTTATATGATAAAAGATCATATCCGTAATGCTTTTTCAATTTGACTTTTTGACTCATCAACGAATCCACCGCATAGTAATTTTGTTTCATGTAATGAATTAATTGGTCTTTTTCTTTTTTATATAAATCCAATTTCATTGAGTTCTTCTTTTGAATCATACGACATTGATTGACTCTATTTCGCCACTTTTTCGCTACTAAGTGAGACCACTTAGTCTGAGATAAATTGTATTGATAATGACCCCTTAACCAAATTTTCCATTTATTCATTCCATACTTATCAATTTTCTTATGTCTTGATTTGGAATAAAATATTCCTCGTGTCGTACAATAATTCTTGATTATATCCTTAAGAAAAGAATAGGTGCCGTGATGTTGAAGTACAGATCTCAAATGATACTTGTTAAGTAATTGATTTTGTGATAATTTGTAAAATACATATGCTTGAGACAAGGAAGATAAGTCACAATAAATATTAGAATTATTATTAATGTTAGTATTAGAAAACGACTTTTTTATAGTAGAAATAAAGTTCATTGTATTTTGATTTGTGTTCTCAATTCCTTCTTGATTCGTTTCGTCGTTGAAAATGGATTTATTGATGATTTTTTTTATTGATTCAAAGAAAAGTTGTGCATTGATCCTTGGAATCTTAATGATACATAGTAATATATCCGTGTATATTTTTTCAATGAAGGATTTCATAAAATAATACGATTTGCGTATTAATCGGATATTTTTTCTTTTGAATTTTTGCCAAAAATCCTTCTGTGATTCCGATCTTTTATCATCACAAGTTAGAACTTTTTTTTTCTTGTCTTTTGTGATTCCTTCTATTTGAGTCCTAATTGTGGTTGTCTTATTAGCAAGATCTTTCATTTTTGTTTCTATGAGTAAATAATTTTCATTTACACAACTCGTGGATCGAATGCGAATGGTCGATTCGCGGATAATCTTATTATTTATATTGGAATCTTTTCTGTTTTCATTCGATTCATATACTTCCACCTTCCTCAATTTCAACAAGAAAAAGGGGTTTCTTTTTTCAAGTTCTTTCATTATTAGGTTTATAACTAGAACTATTTTGGCGACCCACCTTGTTTTTTCTTTTGAAACTTTTAGAAACCGCTTTTTTCTTTCTTTGAAAACCCTTATAACTTGAAAAATTTTCTTTTTCACTTTTATCATTTTTTTTTCGAGTTCTTTTAAAATTGGTTCAAAGAAAGAAGGTCGTTTTCGGGGAGACCCAAAAGGTAGTTCTGCTTCCCTTCCCCAGACTGTTAAAAAACAAAAATTCTCTTTTTTCTCTTTTTTAGTCATTTGCTGATCTCTATGATGAGATCGTATCTTAGATCTTCGCCAAGGTTTCAGACAGAAAGGAAATAGAATCTTTATTTGAATACCATCTGTTAACCAATTTTGGGGAAATTCTGTTTCTGATAATTGAACACCATTATAGGTACATTTAACATGCATTTCTCTATTCCATTCCCTCAAATCCTCGTACCACTCGGGGAATTGCAATAATAACATACGTCCAATATTTTTAGCTATTATCAATAAGGGCAATATAACGTATTTTCTAAGAAAAGATTGGGTTACTAACATGAAACCCCTTATTGCTTGAGTAAATATAAAAGTATCCCAAGCTTCTGATATTGCTATTCGTTCATTTTCCTCTTCTTTCTCTTCATTTGTTTTCTCCTTTTCTTTTGTCTCTTGCTCCTCATCAAAATAAGAAATTTGCAATTCTGGGGTTTCCCCTACCCAATTCCTAAAAACTAGATTAATCGTTTCAGAGATATCAAAAAACAAAAAAAAAAAAGTTTTGTCTATTCGATCCAAAAAAAGTGGAGAATGTACATTTGCTTGAAATATTTCCCAAGTAACTGTTTTACGTCTTTGAGCACGCATGGATCCTTTGATTATACCGCGGCGAAAATCTGATTGTTGTGAATAACGTATCAAAGCCACCTCCTCTTCTTCATCACTAGTGTTAGTATTACTAGTAGTATTATTACTAGCCCTGGAATTAGTACTTTGATCATTATCAGTATAAATTACCACGCGTTTGCCTTTTCTTGAACGAATTTCAGGATCCTCCGCCGATTCTTCTTCATCTTCTTCTTCCTCTTCTTCCAAATCGTCTGTCAATTTGTATGACCACCGAGAAACCTTTTTACTTATTTCTTCCATTCCAATGGATTTCTTTCTAATTCTTGTTAGATCGTTTGGATCGGTTGTAATTATATCGAATAAAAATTTCAAAGATTTTGCTTGACTTTCTGAATCAATTCCTTGCGCGCGTTTAAAAGAAAATTTTTCGATTGAGGTTAACCCAATGGAATTCAATAAAAATTCCCCGCCAAAGTCAAACTTATTCTTTTGATGTTCAAATTCTCTGGAATCTTTATGAAATAGACCATGAATCTTATTTATCCAAAACATTTCTACGGTATCTTTTGTTGAAGTTATTAAATTATTCATGATTGCACGTGAATCAAATTTTTTTATTGTTCCTCGATGAGGTCCGTTCAAAAAAGGATCATACATTTTTGGCAAGTATTCTTGTTCATTTTCATCATCGCATAATCTAGTCCTTTTTTCTAGCATATCTAAAGCAAGAGATCCCTTCTCTTTTTCTAGTTCTAGAATTTTTATTCGACTTATCAATTCATTGTTCAAGTTGTATTTTTTTTGTTTATTGGTATAAACCCAATAATTATACAGGTTCTCGTGAGATAGTTTTTCTGTCGTGTACAAAGAAATTTTCCGTTCTATCATTTCTGAAAAAGTCGATGAACTGGGCGGATATGTAAAAGATATTATTTGTTTTCCATCACTTGGGCATATATAAAAAAAATATTGTGACATTTCGTTTCGTACAGCATTTTCAAATCGATCATTTTTTATATATCTCAACGGGCGATTCCATCGTTTATAATCGAAAAGAAAAGTGACAATAGGTTTTTCAAACCAGAAATAAGTTTTTTCATTTTTCTCTTCTTTAAGTTTTCCCAATACCCAATTATCTTGATGGGTATCAAGATAAGAATCTTCGTAAACTGGGTTATCTTTGTCTTGTTCGGTGGATCCCTCTTGTTCCTGTTTAGTCTTCTTCGTTTCGTAAGTTGTTTCTACATCGCTTTCTTCCTTTCTTTCTCCCCTTTCTTCCGTTTCTGAGGTTTCTTTCAGTTTCTTAGTGACAATAGGCGACGGCATTCTGCCTAAATAGTAGACACAGGTGATAAATAAGAGAATACTAAAGATTCGAGCCATAGAATTTCTCAATTCTGACACAAGGTACTTATTAGATCGAATCGAATGATTTTGCCGTATCCAGAATAATACCAATCCAACCCATTTCATGAATAAAATGTGACCAATTAACCAACCAACAAAACTACTTGTTACAAATAACATCTTGTTGTTGCATCGAAACATATAAATGTTGACTAATCTGGCTAACGTTGAACTTGGTAAAATGAAATGGTTGAATAATTGAAAAATTAGATTATTCAGGAATACACATTGAATGCTGAGATTACGCATTGAATTTCTGGTAGTAGATCCATAATAAAAAAAGTTTTTGTGATTGTTCCAGAAGAAATGAAACAAAAGATACGGTAGAACTAGGACAGTTATTGTATGAGGTCTACCCAATGCTAGATGCAGAGGCGCATAATAGATCGATATGAACATCATGAGCTGCCCCGTAATAAAACCAGTTGTTGCTGATACCTCCTTCTCGGTTCCTTCTT